GTAAAAAGGATCTAATCTTATTCGACTTTTCTCGAATAAATTATGAATTTTCTAGGATATTATTAAAGATCTTATCGAAAACTTACAGCAGCTTGCCAAACAAAGGCTAAGAGAAAAAAAAACAAAGGTATGACTGGCATAAAATCTACGATTGGATTCAAAAAAGCATAGGCCTCAGGCAATTTGCCTAAGAAAAAACTACTCGAATAAAGGGCAGAATTAAGACAGATCAAACTAAAGATATTAAGCATAACAGACATTTTGTTCTTGCAGATAATTGCATTTTGATTGAATTATGGATATAAGGAAAAAGTAAGTAAGGTAGACAAAAAAATCCTTCTTTAAACCCACCCAATCAAAAATCTTCTCATTCTCAATGAGAATATAGAAGAAATCATATTTTCATACAATATCTTAATTGAATTATATGTAATGATCAATAAATTCAGTTAAGTTATCTACCTACACTTAGCAAAAGCACAGGAATCTATTCTATAGATATTTGGACTGCAGTTGACAAACAACCAATACTAATAATAACTACTAATATATAGTATATTTTCTTTATCTTTAATATTCTTTATTAATATTAATTATTAGTCTTGACTAGAAATGGGGCGTGGCCAAGTGGTAAGGCAACGGGTTTTGGTCCCGTTATTCGGAGGTTCGAATCCTTCCGTCCCAGAGCATATCCAATCTAAAAATTGTTTTGAACAAATATCCAAATGTCAAATAGACAAATATATATTTAAGGATGGGTACGTTTTGAATCGAGATAATAAAGAATCTATTCCGTAAGTAAATAAGGGAGCCCCCCCTTTTTATTTATTATTTTCTGTATATCTCTTAATTCATCCTAAACAATAGGAAGTTCTTGGTGAATTCATTAGTCAATAGAGTGAACTATCTTAATAGTAATGAGTTAGGCTAAAAAAAAGAGCAAGGGAAGGTATAAATTTTAATATCTGTGCTTGCTCGAATCTTATTAATAGATAGTCATGTAACTGATTCGTTTTCTTTGAATCTCATTTTTAGGTATTTTTGTTTGGACCTAATGAAGAATAGAAAATCTATGTAACGGTTGAGACATAATTGAAAATTTTATTCATTTTATAGAAAAATATAGAATTTAATAAAATTTAATAAATATTTGGAATGATTCCCTATTAAAAATAGTTTAATCTTCGATACTCAAAAAGTAGAAAATAGGACAACCTATTACAACCTATCTTATTAAGTTAAGTCACTTGAAGATGCAGATTTCATTTCTTCGTGTTATTTTTCTATTTATGTATGTTAAAGAGGGGGTCTTGCTAAGACTTCTTCAGAAAAGAATAATCTTTATTATTTACCCGTATATATTATATATATATAGAGAAGAAAAGTGCATAGATTACAATATCTATGCACCATATATGCACCATATTGAACCAATGACTATTCATGATTCCATGATTGAATCAACTCCATGCCGCTTCTAAATTAGAGGAATGTTATGGTAAAACTTCGTTTGAAACGATGTGGTAGAAAGCAACGTGCGACTTGAAAGACATGATCCGCTGTGGATTCTTACATCCACCATTTTATATAGGAATGAAGGTGCTCTTCGCTCGACATCATTTGTTCTGTTCCACAGGAACCTCTCTTTTTGTTGGGTTGTAATGTAAATAGTGCATGATGAAGCTCGAGTAAAAAAGAAAGTATTCATTTCTCGGGGCAAGGATCTAGGGTTAAAATCAATAAATTGAACAACTTCGTAAATATATCTTCGATATAGAAATCGAAAGAATCCACTTCGAGCAAGTTTCCAATTCAAAAGGACATTTTGTTGATCAAACTTTTTTGATACAAAGTGTATCACTCGGAATCAGTCGTCCACAGGATTCTTGAAATCACAAAAAAAGGTATGTTGCTGCCATTTTGAAAGGATTAAGAAACACCGAAGTAATGTCTAAACCTAATGATTTAAAATAAAACAAAGATAAAGGATTCTAGAACAAGGAAACACCATTTTAATTGTCTCAATAACGGAAAAAGAATATAAATAGATTTGAAACGAGACAAACAAAAAAAGGGGGTAAAGACTACTCAATAAAGATTTTTCTTTGAACTATTTGACAGTTAGCCAACTTGAGTTATGAGTACGAATGAACGGTTTCCTTTTTTAAGAATATAAGAATAAGAAGGAAGAAGAAAAGGGTGAATGGAATTAAATAAGAGTCTAATTCATTTGTCATTTATTTGAATTCCATACACAGACAAAACTTCAAACCAAATCATTTTATCTTGAGCCGTACGAGGAAAAAACTTCCTATACGTTTCTCGGGGGGGTATTGTTCATCTATATCTATCCCAATGAGCCGTCTATCGAATCGTTGCAATTGATGTTCGATCCCGAAGAGAAGGAAAAGATCTTCAGAAACTGGGTTTTTATGATCCGATAAAGAATGAAACTTATTTAAACGTTCCTTCTATTCTATACTTCCTTGAAAGGGGTGCTCAACCTACAGGAACTGTTCGGGATATTTTAAAGAAGAAGGGGCTTTTTAAGGAACTTCGCCTTAATCAAACGGAATTCAATTAAGGAAATACAAAAAAATTAAGGGGGGATACAAAAAAAATAATATATAAGTTACTACCCCCCTTTTCCGCTCTATCCATATCGATTTATTTTATCATTATATATCCTTACTTCATCCTTACTTCTACTCAATCCTATGTTTTAGAATGACAAAACTTTCTTTTTTAAAAAAACGTGGACATTCCCTTCAATGGGTTAGTTTCATTGGAATTCCACTAATAAAAAAGGAATCAAGTTTGCTTATTCCACTTAGATGGATTGACTATATTATTCATTATGGATAAAAGAAATCCGAGATTTTTTTCATTTCACTTCTTACTTTTTATTTATTTTATACTTTTTATATCTGTGTAGGTTAGAATTAGATATATGGTGCCAGTCTAACACAAGTTCTTATTTAATTTAATTAAAATATATTAAAAAATATATTAAATATGAATTTGAAATAAAATTAGAAAAATTCTATTTTGAGTTTTTTCCATTGTATTCTTTTTTTGTCAACATTTATATTGACAACAGTGTATCGAACAAATATAATTCATCGTGATAAATGAAGTGGATCTTTTTATTTCTGGCCCATAGGTTTCGGTTTTACTTTCATTTCAAGTGGTGGGTCCTTTAATATTTAATACAAGGATACTAAAGAGTCCTTTTTATTGAAATCTTATTGAAAAAGTAGATAATCTAAAAAAAGAGGGGTCTATTTTGCATTTATCTATACTTTTTATACTTTTTCTCTTTTTTAATTTATTCTGATTGTATCTACACATTTTTTATTTTGGGGTTGCTAACTCAACGGTAGAGTACTCGGCTTTTAAGTGCGGCTAAGATCTTTTACACATTTGGATGAAGGGAAGGATTCGTCCATACCATCGGTAAAGTTTGTAAGACCACGACTGATCCTGAAGAAAGGGAATGAATGGAAAAAAGAGCAGGTCGGAGCAACGGATAGTTCTGAGAATATTTGATTTTGATCGGGCTAAAACCTTATTGGAATTCTTGGAAGGAACAAAATGAAGTTGGGTCGAATTAATAAATGGATAAGGCTCTAGGGCTTCAATTTCAATTCATTATATATAGGGAAAGAAAAAGTAACGGGCTTTTCTTCTTGATTTGAATAATTCCCCATCTAATTACATGTTAAAAATAGATTAGTACCTGATGCGGGAAAAGCTTTCCCCCCATGAGTGGATTCTCTTTTTTTTGATTTCTTTCTGTTAATGAATCCTAATTATTGCCATTCCCTAATATAGAATGGAGATGTGTGTGTAGAAGAAGCAGTATGTTGATAAAGACAGTTTTTTCCAAAATCAAAAGAGCGATTAGGTTGAAAAAAATAAAGGATTTCTAACCATCTTGTTTTATTAGACTATAACATAGTCTAATGAACATAGACTAATGAAATGGAAAAAAGAGGGTAGAGAATCTGTTGGTAAGTTTATATGTCTCCGAGGTATCTATTTTTAGATAATACCTTGTTTTTACTGTATCGCACTATGTATCATTTCATAATCCTCCCAATCTTCTACTTTTGGTTCAAATAGAATTTCAAATGGAGGAACTTCAAAGATATTTACAGCTAGATAGATCTCAACAACACGACTTTCAATATCCACTTATACTTCAAGAGTATATTTATGCACTTGCTCATGATCATGATTTAAATCAATCAATTTTTTTAGAAAATTCAGGTTATGACAAGAAATCTAGTTTACTAATTGTGAAACGTTTAATTACTCGAATGTATCAACAGAATTTTTTTTTTATTTCTGTTAAAAATTCTAACAAAAATCAAATTTTCGGGCGCAACAAAAATTTGTATTATCAAATAATATCCGAGGGATTTGCATTTATTGTCGAAATACCTTTTTCTCTACGACTAATATCCGTTCTAGAACTAGAACGGAAAAAGACATTCCAATCTCATAATTTACGATCAATTCATTCAATATTTCCTTTTTTAGAGGACAATCTTTCACATTTAAATTGTGTGTTAGATATACTAATACCCCACCCTGTCCATCCGGAAATCTTGGTTCAAACTCTTCGTTTTTGGGTAAAAGATGCCTCTTCTTTGCATTTATTACGATTCTTTCTATACGAGTATTGGAATACTTTTATTATCCTAAAGAAAACTAGCTCTTCTTTTTCAAAAATAAATAAAAGATTCTTCTTCTTCTTATATAATTCTCATGTATATGAATACGAATCCCTTTTTTTCTTTCTCCGCAAACAATCTTCTCATTTACAATCAACATCTTCTGGAATCTTTCTTGAACGAATCTATTTCTATGGAAAAATAGAGCGTCTTGTAGAAGTCTTTTCTAAAGATTTTCAAAGTAATCTTTGGTTGTTTAAGGATCCGTTCGTGCATTATGTTAGGTATCAAGGAAAATCCCTTTTGGCTTCAAAAGAAACT